ATCGTTACTTTGGACGATGCATATGTAGAAAGCCTTTTTTTTTCTAGTATTTACTAGACGATTTGATCTCTTTTTCCTTCTTTCTATAGTGAAGATAGTCGCACGTAATGACAGATCACGGCCATATTATTAAAAGCTTGTGGTAAAAATGGATTTCGTTCTAGTGCCCGGAAATAATATTCCAAAGCTTTTGTATGCTCTCCGTTGCTTGTGTGTATAAGACCTATGTTATAGAGTATATAACTTCTATCATAGGGATCAATTTCTGGTCGCGTAGCTTCATAATAATTCTGTAAAGCTTCTGCATAATTTCCTTCGGATTGAGCCGACATCCGTTACGGTCGTTCATTCTTGTAAAAGAATCTCCGTTCCAGAACCATACGTGAGATTTTCATCTCATACGGCTCCTCCCTTCTGTGCATAGTACTAAAAGTAATAATTCATGTAATCAAAATTTAACTATTCTCATTATGAACTGACAGGAGCTGGTATTTTTACAAGAAATTTCTAACCAGCCTTCCCACAAGAGGTTTTTTCTTACCACCAATCGTATTAGTGATAGATAGAAATGGTAACTCCAACAATTTCTTTGTACTCAACGCTTACGATTTCCAGGAATTAGTCACTTCAACGGTCTTTGATGGTTATACGGGTACCCAAAGCACGAATGAGATGGATCTTAGTTTTCCCAACCATTCTTGTTAGTCCCGATACCGATAAGGAAAAGGGTTATTTATAACAAAGTTTTCGTGTTGTTGATTCCTAGGTGTAGTGCTTTTTCCACAATGCCACCTATTGATACTAATTAAGTAGGATTGACCTCTAATAAATAACCTATAGATGTAACCTTTCGCTCAATACTAAAATCGATAATTGAAGCATCTAAGGCTGCATCAATCGAGGATACACGACAGAAGGAATTGCTCTATCTCTAAACTTCACCTTCACCAAGCGTAGGTTTCTTTCACTAATTTGTTTTTTTATATTCCTAACTACGTTCTTTTTCTCGTAAAACTGAGGGGTAAAAAAACAAGAAAAGAATCAAATCGCACCATCTCTGTAATAGGTAAATGCCTTTTTTTCTCCTGAAGTTGTCGGAATTATTCGTAATAAGATATTGGCTACAATTGAGGAGGTCTTATCAATAAAATTTCCATTTATTCGAGATCTAGGCATAATTATCAATTCATTCTATAATTATTTTCATTACCCTTCGGGGAAAACGATCCCACAAAAAAAGGAATTGTACAGTACAAAATAACATAAAAACAGACTAATTGGAAAAACGTGGGGCACAAATTGTCCCCCCTTTTGACAAAGATTAAATGAAATAGTTGAATCAAATTATATTTCATTCCAATTTCGTAGTATACTATTACTATTTCATCTAAGTTTAATAACCAAGTTTCCTATGTATTGATTTTGATAACTCGATAAGTTTTGATTTGGTTATGAAAAGGAAAAAGAATTGAATAATCATTCCATGATAAAAAAATAAGGTAACCATCCTTTATTTTAATTATTTAAATTTTATTTTGTTTGCATAACGTATATGTACCACGCCATACAGTTTAAATCGAAAAATGAATCGGACGATTCATGAATTTTGAATAGATCATGTGGTAGCTAATGAAAGAAGTTGTTGTTGATAAATATGAAATTGGAAAAAAAATTTTCTTCCTATGGAACCACCAGGCGGTCATACCTGTACTACAATTAAGATGAATGACTCGCTATTAATTCGGGTTTTGGTCAAGAATAAGATTCCGTAGGAGGGATGGCTGAGTGGTTCAAGGCGTAGCATTGGAACTGCTATGTGAACTTTTGTTTACCGAGGGTTCGAATCCCTCTCTCTCCTTTTCTTTTCATTTATCAACGTTACGTATCAAATCAAATAATAATTGATATCATTATTCTAACAGTCCTTATTTGATAGAGATTCTCTATCCCTAATTAGAGCCTGTGATACGTAAAATACAAATAGAAATATTGTATTGATATTGAAAAGAAGAAAAAGAATCCTATTGTTGATCCATTTTTGATATGTAAATGAGACAAGGTACTCTATTTACTTCAGCGAAGGGGGTAAAAATTGTATGAACCTTGCTTTTTTTATTTTCGTTAGAATCAAATCTGACGGGAATAATATTCTACGACCAACAACTCATTTATTTTCAAACCGATCAATTTATTATCTATTATTTGATTTACAAATCCTTTATATTGTAAGGAATCAATAGTCAAATGGTTTGGCAATTCCCCGCGGGGGGATGAAACAAGATAATTTTGAATCAGAGCTTTCGATCTTTCTTTATCCTTCGTAGTAATAATATCTCGGGGTTTGCAACGATAACTTGGTATATCCACTATACGACCATTAACTAAAATATGTCTATGGTTAACTAATTGTCTGGCTCCAGGAATGGTCGAAGCCATACCTAATCGAAAAAGGATGTTATCCAAACGCATCTCGAGTAGTTGTAGTAAAACCTGACCTGTTGACCCTTTGGCTTTTCCAGCAATATGCACATATTTAAGTAATTGTCGCTCTGCCAGACCATAATGAAAACGCAATTTCTGTTTCTCTTCTAAACGAATACGATATTGTGATCTTTTTCCAGAGCGCAATTGGGTTTGAAGATCACTTCCAGATCTGGGGCTTTTACTAGTTAGTCCCGGTAAAGACCCCAGACGGCGTATTTTTTTGAAACGAGGTCCTCGGTAACGAGACATATAAATAAAGGCTCCCTTTTTGATTCACTTTCATTTGAAAAAAAAAAATTATAATTATAATATTATATAAATCTAAAATTTAAATATAAAAAAATATTATAAAATATATAAAATAAATTCAGACTGAACTAAAGGATCAGCAAAGCAAAACGCAATCTACTGAAGTATTACAAAGCAGAATGAAATAAATTTTATCAATATTTTTATTTTTTGTATATATAATATAGTGAAGTTCAAGCGAAGGCTACGTTTTAAAATTTCTTATTTCAAATTTCTTCTGTAAAGATCTAGTTAACTTTTTTTATTCATAGCTATAGCTGTAAGTTACCATGATATAATAACTCGACATTTAGAGAAAGCAAGAGTAGATATTTTAAATCATGCAAAGAAAAAGAGCCGGCTATCGGAATCGAACCGATGACCATCGCATTACAAATGCGATGCTCTAACCTCTGAGCTAAGCGGGCGGATATAAGATCAATAGTGTATAGGAAACTCTCGGATCTTAGCTATTACCTGGTGATTCTTCTTTTTTTTTCATTTATTGATTATTTAAATTTCTTCTCTATTTCTATTCTTATTTATTCTATTTATAGTTATTAGTTATAGATTTTATATTCTATATTATAAAATATAAAATAAGAATCTTTAGATTATTTATATCTAGATATTATATCTAGATATATAAATAGAAATTAAATTCCATATTCATATTATTCTATTAATCAAATTATCATATTATAATTTAGAATTAAAAATCTTTAAAAAAGAATAAATATCGAGCGTTCTACTATTTTTAATTCCGCTATAAAAAAGAAGGGGGAGTCAAGGCATAGATATATGTGGGATATATCTATATATATTGAATTGCGGATACATCAATGATAGAATAATTTCGGATTGAAACAAATAGGGTTCATCCAATAGAGATGAAATGATAGAATGGAGGACGGCAAAAAAAAATAGCAGCATACACTCTTTCGATACAGGAATCCTTACCTAATGAATTCAACAGTTCCAAGATCAATGAAAGAGGTGTATGGAATTACAATTGGATCCTTGTATCATATCAAATATCAAAGCAAAGGGGGATATGGCGAAATTGGTAGACGCTACGGACTTGATTGGATTGAGCCTTGGTATGGAAACCTTGCTAAGTGGTAACTTCCAAATTCAGAGAAACCCTGGAACTAAAAATGGGCAATCCTGAGCCAAATCTTTATAAAAAATGGAAAATGAGAATAAAAAGGGATAGGTGCAGAGACTCAATGGAAGCTGTTCTAACGAATGAAATTGACTACGTTACGTTAGTAGCAAGAATACTTCTATCAAATGATAGAAATGACAGTAAAGGATAAGCTTATATACCTAATACATACTGACATAGGAAAGATTAATCACAACCCTCTATTTCGATATTTAGATTCTTTCTATATTAATTAGAATGATAGAGATCAAATAATCATTCTAAAGATCATAAAATCTATGAAAAAAGGAAGAATTATTCTGAATCCATTCCCATTTTCCAATTGAAGTTTAAATTGGAATAGAATTCTAATATTCATTGATCAAATGATTCATTCCAGAGTTTCATAGATCCTTTGAAAATTAATAGGACGAGAATAAAGAGAGAGTCCCATTTTACATGTCAATACCGACAACAATGAAATTTATAGTAAGAGGAAAATCCGTCGACTTTTAAAATCGTGAGGGTTCAAGTCCCTCTATCCCCAAGAAAAGCCCATTTTACCTCCTCTTATTTCTTTATCTTCTTTTTTTTTCATCAATGGTTCAGTTCAACCAAAATTAAATATCTTTCTCATTTCATTCACTCTGTTCTTTCACAAACGGATCCGAATAGAAATCCTCGTTTCTTCTTCCAATCCAATTTCATTTGTATAGATACGATACCTGTACAAATGAACATATATATATAGATTCAAGGAATCCCCGTTATTGAGTCATTCACAGTCCATATCATTATCCTTACATTTACAATACAAAGAAAGTCTTCTTTTTGTTTTGAAGATCTAAGAAATTGAGGAGCTAGGTACAATTTGTTAAGACTTTTTTAGTTCTTTTCATTGACATAGATACAAGTACTCCGCTAGGATGATGCACAGGAAATGGTCGGGATAGCTCAGTTGGTAGAGCAGAGGACTGAAAATCCTCGTGTCACCAGTTCAAATCTGGTTCCTGACACGTGAATAATGTATCGGATAAATATTCATACCTCATACAAATGAAATTCATTGATACGGATCGGGATACATATTCTTTACTTTCCTTTTCATTTTTATTTTTTTCCTCTCTGTTCATACTTTGATCTTATTTCAAATTTAAAAAAGATGTTAAATTTTCGTATATATCTAAAATTTCATAAAAAAATTAGATAAAAAGATTCAGAGTGAAAGGATAAGAATAGAAAGGATGTTTTTCAGACACAGTACAAATCAACCCCGATTCCTTTCATTTTGCATTTCTGCATTTCGTCTCTTCCGTCTTTTTTTTCATATTTTTTTTTTCTCACTCTTGCTCAATTTCCGGGGCCCCCCCTAAGTGATGTGTGCGGTACAAAGTTCATGGTGCAGAACTCTTTTGAGTCATCCTAGTCTTTCTGCTCATACAAAATGTATATGATATCTTTCCAATTGGGGAATATCAATGAGAACCTCTTTTTTTAGCCACCCCCGTATGAATTAAAGTCCAGTTACTCTGTTTCATCTAGAAGGGAATGAAAAAATGTTCTTTGATTGAAATGAAATCTGGAGTCGTGTCGTATAAGTAAAAAGGAGTTTCTTATCATTCAAAGAGCATCTTGTATTTCATATAAATTGGGAGTGGAGTAATATAGTCTTTACGTAAGGACCAGCCTATCCAACTTTCAGGCATCAAGATACGTTTAAGGCGAGGATGATTCTCATAAGAAATTCCCAACATATCATAAGATTCCCGTTCCTGAAAATCCGTGCTTCTCCAAATCCAGAAAACGGATGGGGTTCGAGGATTACTCCTGGGGGCAAATACTTTTATGCATACCTCCTCTGGTTTATCTATACCATAACGTATTTTCGTAAGGTGATACACACTAGCTAAAAATCCGCCTGATGCTACATCATAGGCACACTGGGAGCGTAAATAATTGTAACCATATACCATATACATATAAAATGACAGCAATTGAGTCCCAATCTTCGGTTTTTATTTGTAAAGTCTCTATTCTTCGGCAATCAAAGCCTAAAGATCTATGAACTAGCTCATGCTTGACTAGCCAATCATATAAACGAATTTGCATCTCCTTCATCTCTACCACATCTTTCTTTGTATCAATACTTCACATTGAAATTGTTAAAGACTGACCCGCTCTTTCTTATTCTGCACAAAGGAACCCTGCCTGATTAACTAATTCGTAAGAAGATACTGACCCTTTGGACTTTAAATCCTTTTCAAATTCAAATCCAAAGGGTATCTCTGAAGTAGATGGTGATTGATAGAGTAATCCTTGATTATGATTTCCAGTATTAGTACTGTGTCGAAGGTAAACCTTGTGATTAGTAGTAAAACATCGATTCTCCTGTTGATACACAGTTCTATCTTCAACTTCAAAGATTTTTTGAGATATCTTCTTACGAAGTTTCGTTATAGCATCTATAATTGCCTCTGGCTTAGGCGGACAACCTGGCAAATAGACATCCACAGGAATTAGTTTAGCGACTCCGTGAACAGTACTATAAGAATCAGTACTGAACATCCCTCCTGTAATAGTACAGGCTCCCATAGCAATTACATATTTTGGTTCAGGCATTTGCTTATATAATCTTACTAAAGAGGGAGCCATTTTCATTGTTACCGTTCCGGCCGTTAAAATGAGGTCTGCTTGTCTTGGGATCGATCTTGGCACCAACCCATAACGATCAAAGTCGAATCGCAAGTCTATATAATGAAGCAAATTCAATGAAACAACAACTAGTACCATAGAGAAGCGGCCATAAACTGGAGAGTCTTGGCCAATTAGAGAGATCATTCGCTGTAGTTGAAATAATTGAATGGGGGGTTGTTTGGTTAAGTAATGGAAACTCAACCAAATTCATAACTATCTCAATGTCATCCTTTCCTTCCTTTTTCTTTTGATTGTCTAAATATTCATCTAAGACCATTCCAACGCTCCTTTTCGCCATGCATAAACTGAACCCACAATTGGGATAAGCACGAATATGAAAACTTCTATAAATACAGATACACCCAATACATCAAAACTCATTGCCTATGGATAAAGAAAGACCGTTTCAACATCAAAAACAACAAAAACTAGAGCAAATATGTAATAGCGAATTCAGAATTGTACCCAAGCATCCCCCATGGGTTCTATACCTGATTCATAACTAGAAAGCTTTTCTGACCCTTCCCTAATCAGAGCTAAAATTCCAGAAATGACAAATGCCAAGATAGGAATAACGCTTGATATTATTAGAAATGCCCATAAAATATCATATTCGTGATCGTGAAGCAGAAACATATAAATTACTCCTATGAATGTGGAATAGGCTGAATTATTCCATTTGAATTGGAATTTTAAATTAATCTAGACCTTCTTAGGTGAAACAAGAAAAGAATTTAGTTTGATCAAATCAAACCGCATAGTTGAGAGTTTGTTTGCTGTAGGCCATGCCTTCTTTCAAGATTCATCTAATGTCATCCCACTTCTATATTTATTTTTCTGTTTTTTTTTTTTTTTATTATTATTAGACTTATTCTTATTTCTTATACCTTATACTAAGATACTAAGTATAAGGTATAAGAAATAAGAATACTTAGTAATTAGTTTATACTTATCTTATAAAGTAAAGACTTATCCTATTTATCTTATACTTAATATCTTAATCTTCTAAATTTATAAAAAAATATTATAAATAAATATAAAGTCTTATAAAATAAAGAATTTTCTTTATGGTAAAGAAAAAATTATAAAGAAATTAAATAAAATTTAAAATAATAATCATTAAGAATTCAATATCAATAGAATATTGTAATATTATTACTATATTTTTATTACTATAACTATAATAGTATAGTAATATTTAATTTGATGGAATCATGAACGTTCGGCATAATATAGGATCCCTCTAATAATCTCCTCCTAATAGTCTAATAGAAAGAATCACACATTATCAAGCAATTCGACAGACCAAAAATACTCAAGATCAAGAAAAGAATAGGTCCTAGATCCATGCGACTTAGGATTGGATTTGCTTGGGTCAGGTTGAAGTCTTTAGACAGTATTCTTTCATGATTTTAATTTCATGAATTGACTGGGTTTGGGTATACCAAACCCCAAAAATGTATAAATAACTCTTTGATCATGGGCAATAAAAGAGGAAAAATTCATTCATGAAAATGGATAAAGAAATATGGGTATTTGATCCGAGATTTGACAAATACCAATTGGGCCCGTTAAAATAAATTATTGTGTTTATTTTATTGTTCCTACTATTAAAATAAAACTACTAAAATCTCTATACAAAACAAAAATGGAATGTATAATGTATTAGTATTAAGTATTAGGGCTATACGGACTCGAACCGTAGACCTTCTCGGTAAAACAGAGAAAACTGATTATTATCGAAATGATTCGAACTGTTTCAAAGACCCAACATGCATTTTGTTGCATTGGGCTCTTTCATCAACTGATGTAAAGATCTGTTAGTCCACCATTTTTTTCTTTACAGGAAGATAAAAAGATAATGAGACGGTTCCATGTGCTCTGATTCATTATTTGTATCCTGATCTAGGAGCAATACCAAAGTATTTCAAAGAAAAGTGACCTTGATTTAGGTCTGCCTTCGGCCTAGATCAACCTAAGTGAAACGGAGTCTCTATCGCTCCACTGCAAGAGTAAAATATGAGACTTCATACACCTCAAAGCTCATAGGACGACAAGAGGTTCTTTTGAGACCCTTATACTCATTATGCCTGGCATTGAATGGACTGGACATTTACCTTACAATGGCATGTTCTATTTGATTGATTTGGCAGTGGAATTCGCACCTGAATCGGATCGAACCAAATATTTGTCAGGCTATTTTTCTCTTGTTCTCTCGAATCTACGGAATAAGACATCGACTTCTCAAAAAGATCAATTATGGTCATTGCATAATGGGCTTCCTTGAAAAGCATTGGCGCACGTGTAAACGAGGTGCTCTACCTAACTGAGCTATAGCCCTTATCATAAATCATAACTATTTTAACATAGAGGCAATTTCTTGTCAAGAAGAGTATCCCATATGCATATGATAACTCTCCGATCCGTTTACTGGTAAAAGATTGATATTGCTTAGAAAGCATATTTTAACTAGAATCCATCGAAGTGATGAAGACCTTTTTTGTGGTGATAAATAACCTACTTAACCCAGTGGTTAGAGTATTGCTTTCATACGGCGGGAGTCATTGGTTCAAATCCAATAGTAGGTAGAACTTATTAGATACCATGGAATCAGGTATCTAATAAGTTTTTCTACCCATCCTCTTTTTTTCGTTCTATCATAAGATTAATCAGATTAGACTTCATTGTGTTCAATTTGGTTCAATTTTTGGAATCAAAATGTAGTGTATAATAAGGAACTCTTTTAATTATTTTTTTGATTCTTTTTATTTTTATTGAATGCATTGACTACTACTGGGAAATCACATTGACAGCCTCTACTCGTGTCCTAGCTCGTCTGAGAGCTAGATTTGACTCAATTGCTTGTCTCTTACCCTCAGCTCTACTCAAGTTATCTTCAGCTATTTCAAGAGTTTGTTGAGCTTCTTGTGCATCAATGTCAGTACTAAATTCTGCATCATTTCCTAAAATAGTTATCTCATTATTACTTATTCTAGCGAAACCGCCCATAAGAGCCACTGTTAACCATTGGTCGTTTAGCCGTATTCTCAAAAGACCTATATCTACAGCCGTGGCAATGGGGGCATGGTTTGGTAATACGCCAATTTGTCCACTATTCGTAGATAAAATAATTTCTTTCACTTCGGAATCCCAAATAATTCGATTAGGAGTCAGTACACAAAGATTTAAGGTCATTTCTTCAATTTGCTCTCCTCTTCTAAGTCTTCTAAGTTAATAGCTTTCGCGGTAGCTTCATCGATGTTACCCACCAAATAAAAGGCCTGTTCGGGAAGACCATCTAATTTTCCGGAAAGGATGAGTTGAAATCCCCGAATTGTTTCTGCGAGACCAACATATTTCCCCGGAGAACCAGTAAAGACTTCTGCCACAAAGAAGGGTTGTGATAAGAAACGCTCAATCTTTCGTGCTCTTGCTACAGTTAAACGATCTTCTTCGGATAATTCGTCCAACCCAAGGATAGCTATAATGTCCTGAAGTTCTTTGTAACGTTGTAAAGTTTGCTTAACTCTTTGAGCAGTTTCATAATGTTCCTCGCCAACGATCCGAGGTTGTAACATGGTTGACGTTGAATCTAAGGGATCTACTGCTGGATAAATACCTTTGGCAGCTAATCCTCTTGATAATACGGTAGTAGCATCTAAATGTGCAAATGTCGTGGCAGGAGCAGGGTCGGTCAAATCATCCGCAGGTACATAAACTGCTTGGATCGATGTTATAGATCCTTCTTTGGTAGAAGTAATTCTTTCTTGCAAAGAACCCATTTCCGTACTAAGGGTAGGTTGATAACCCACTGCGGAAGGCATTCTACCTAATAAGGCAGATACTTCGGACCCTGCTTGAACGAAACGAAAGATATTATCGATGAATAGAAGTACGTCTTGCTCATTAACATCCCGGAAATATTCCGCCATGGTTAGGGCAGTCAAGCCAACTCTCATACGAGCTCCTGGCGGTTCATTCATTTGACCATAGACTAGAGCTACTTTGGATTTTCCAAGATTTTTTTCATTAATCACCCCGGATTCTTTCATTTCCATGTAGAGATCATTTCCTTCACGAGTACGCTCCCCTACTCCGCCAAATACGGATACGCCTCCATGAGCTTTGGCAATGTTGTTGATCAATTCCATGATGAGTACTGTTTTACCCACCCCAGCTCCCCCAAATAGTCCGATTTTTCCTCCACGGCGATAGGGGGCTAAAAGATCCACCACTTTAATCCCTGTTTCAAAGATTGATAATTTCGTATCTAACTGTATGAAGGCGGGTGCAGATCTATGAATAGGAGATGTTGTGCGAGTATCAACAGGACCAAAATTATCAACAGGTTCCCCAAGAACGTTGAAAATTCGTCCGAGAGTAGCTCCGCCGACTGGAACACTTAGTGGAGCTCCCGTGTTAATCACTTTCATTCCTCTCATCAGACCATCTGTAGCGCTCATAGCTACAGCTCTTACTCGATTATTTCCTAATAATTGTTGTACCTCACAAGTTACATTAATTTGCTGACCGGCCATATCTCGAGCCTTAATTACCAAAGCATTATAAATATTAGGCATCTTGCCCGGTGGAAAAATGACATCCAGTACTGGGCCAATAATTTGAGCGATACGCCCTAGGTTTTGTTCTTCAAGTGTGGAAACCGCAGGATCAGAAGTCGTGGTATTGCTTCTCATAATCGTAAATCATAATAATAATATGTCGAAATTCCTTTTTAATACTGAATCAAAAATAAGTATCCGATAGCAAGTTGATCGGTTAATTCCATAATCCATAATGAAGTAAATGGAAGTTAGCATTCGATTGAGTTGGTACCACCCAATGGAATCCAATTTAATCCTTTACTCATTCAATGAGTAAATTTTCAATTCAACGAGCCAACCAATCCTTTTTTCACAAGTGGATGAATAAGAATCATGAATCAGTGTATTTCATTTCCCTATCTTTTAGAAATGACCGTCTAGATTAGATTATCTATTATCTATGAATTCTATGAATATTAAATTCTAACCTGAATTTTTTTATTCATGATTTTTATCTCATTGACCATTGTTCTTTACTTTATTTTCTTATCTTCTTTTCCAATTTATTGTATTTTTTTTTTGTTGTGCACCTATCATTTTTCTTTATATACCATATCTGTTCCCTTTGCTGGATGAATTATGTCTCTTTTCATATCTAGGATTTACATATACAACATACAGTATATTACTGTCAAGGGAGGTTCCTCATATTATTTATTTATTTTTTTAACTTTAGCTTTAGTATATGTATATTATACTATACTATACTATAACTTATACTATAACTATATTAATATTATTCTATTTATTCTATTGTAATACTAAATACATACTAAATTATACTAATTATTAATTATAATAATTTTAAATAATAAATAATTAAATAATATTTAATATTTATTTATATATTATTATTTATATTATTATTTATATTTATTTACATTATTATATTCATATTTTATATATATATTTATATATATATATATTATTATTATTTATATATATTATTTATATTTATTATTATTTATATTTATTTATATAATTTATATATATTATATATATATATATATATTCATTATTCATATTCAAATGAGTATGAAGAAGAAGATCAATTCCATTATAAATTTTAAAAACGACGATTGGGTTGCGCCACATATATCAAAGAGTATAAAATAATGATGTATTTGGTGAATCAAATACATGGTCCAATAACGAACCCTTTTCCAATTTTAATTATTCATTAGTTGATAATATTAGTTTAGTTAAATATTTTTTGTTTGAATTTGAAAGATCTTTTTTTAAAAGATTTCATTCACGCCTAATTCATATCGAGTAGACCTTGT